GGATTGGCTGAACTTGAAAATTTACTCATTGAATGAGTAAACGATTGAATCGGATTCGGTTGGGCGGTACCAACTAAATCGAGTGCTATCTCCCATTTATCTCTTATTGAATTAACTGATCAACTTGCTATCGGACATTTATTTTCGATTTGGTATTATTCCAAAAAGGATTTCGACATATTTCACTTTATTATAATTATGAGAATCAATCCTACTACTTCTAGCCCTGCGGTTTCCACACTTGAAGAAAAAAAACTAGGGCGTATCGCTCAAATTATTGGCCCAGTACTGGATGTCGTTTTTCCCCCGGGCAAAATGCCTAATATTTATAACGCTTTGGTAGTTAAGGGTCGAGATACTGTCGGTCAGCAAATTAATGTGACTTGTGAGGTACAACAATTATTAGGAAATAATCGAGTTAGAGCTGTAGCTATGAGTGCTACAGATGGGCTGATGAGAGGAATGGAAGTGATTGACACGGGAGCTCCTCTAAGTGTTCCAGTCGGCGGAGCTACTCTCGGGCGAATCTTCAACGTTCTTGGAGAGCCTGTTGATAATTTAGGTCCTGTAGATACTCGCACAACATCTCCTATTCATAGATCTGCGCCTGCCTTTATACAGTTAGATACGAAATTATCAATCTTTGAAACAGGTATTAAGGTGGTAGATCTTTTAGCTCCTTATCGCCGTGGAGGAAAAATCGGACTATTTGGGGGAGCTGGAGTAGGTAAAACAGTACTCATCATGGAATTGATCAACAACATTGCCAAAGCTCATGGAGGCGTATCCGTATTTGGCGGAGTAGGAGAGCGTACTCGTGAAGGAAATGATCTTTACATGGAAATGAAAGAATCCGGAGTAATTAATGAAAAAAATCTTGCAGAATCAAAAGTAGCTTTAGTCTATGGTCAAATGAATGAACCGCCGGGAGCTCGTATGAGAGTTGGTTTGACTGCCCTAACTATGGCAGAATATTTCCGGGATGTTAATGAACAAGATGTGCTTCTATTCATCGACAATATCTTTCGTTTTGTCCAAGCAGGATCAGAAGTATCCGCATTATTAGGGAGAATGCCTTCTGCAGTGGGTTATCAACCTACCCTTAGTACAGAAATGGGTTCTTTGCAAGAAAGAATTACTTCTACCAAAGAGGGATCTATAACTTCGATCCAAGCAGTTTATGTACCTGCGGACGATTTGACCGACCCTGCTCCTGCCACTACATTTGCACATTTAGATGCTACTACCGTACTATCAAGAGGATTAGCTGCCAAGGGTATTTATCCAGCAGTAGATCCTTTAGATTCAACGTCAACTATGTTACAACCTCGGATCGTTGGCGAGGAACATTATGAAACTGCGCAAAGAGTTAAGCAAACTTCACAACGTTACAAAGAACTTCAGGACATTATAGCTATTCTTGGGTTGGACGAATTATCCGAGGAGGATCGTTTAACTGTAGCAAGAGCACGAAAAATTGAGCGTTTCTTATCACAACCCTTCTTCGTGGCAGAAGTATTTACTGGTTCTCCAGGAAAATATGTTGGTCTTGCAGAAACAATTAGGGGGTTTCAACTGATCCTTTCCGGAGAATTAGATGGTCTGCCCGAGCAGGCTTTTTATTTGGTGGGTAACATCGATGAAGCTACCGCGAAAGCTATGAACTTAGAAGTGGAGAGCAATTTGAAGAAATGACCTTAAATCTTTGTGTACTGACTCCTAATCGAATTATTTGGGATTCAGAAGTGAAAGAAATCATTTTATCTACAAATAGTGGCCAAATTGGTGTATTACCGAACCACGCCCCTATTGCCACGGCTGTAGATATAGGTCTTTTGAGAATACGCCTCAACGACCAATGGTTAACGGTGGCTCTGATGGGTGGTTTTGCTAGAATAGGGAATAATGAGATCACCATTTTAGGAAATGATGCGGAGATGAGTACTAACATTGATCCGCAAGAAGCTCAACAAACTCTTAAAATAGCTGAAGCTAACTTGAGTAGAGCTGAGGGTAAGAGACAGGTGATTGAAGCGAATCTAGCTCTCAGACGAGCTAGGACACGAGTAGAGGCTGTCAATGTTATTTCCTACTAGTCAATACATCAAAATAATCAAAAGAAGTTTTTTAGAAGTTCTTTTTTATACACCACATTTAGATTCTGCCAATTGAAGACAATCAAGTCTAATCTGATACAACGAAAAAAGGAGGATGGGTAGAAAAACTTATTAGATACCATTGCATTGACTCCGGTATCTAATAAGTTCTACCTACTATTGGATTTGAACCAATGACTCCTGCCGTATGAAAGCAATACTCTAACCACTGAGTTAAGTAGGTAATTTATCACCGCAAAAGAAGACCCATCACCTCGGGGATTATAGATAGAATATAATTTCTAAGCAATACCAATCTGTTAACAGTAAACGGATCAAAGAGTTATCATGTGAGATTAGGAAATATCCATCTTGACAAGAAATTATCTATATGTTAAGATATCTATGACAAGGGCTATAGCTCAGTTAGGTAGAGCACCTCGTTTACACGTGCGCCAATGCTTTTCAAGGGAGCTTATTATGCAATGAACATAGTTGATCTTATTGAAAAATCAATGTCTTACTCCATAGATTCGAGAGAACAATAGCATGACAAATATTTGGTTCGGTCCGATTTTGGTGCGAATTTAGGTGCCAAATCAAATAGAACCCGTCATTGATTTGATAGTTGATAAGGTAAATACCCAGCCCATTCAATGCTAGGCATAATGAGTATAAGGGCTTCAAAAAAACCTCCTTTCATCCTATGAACTTTAAGGTGTATGAAGTCTCATATTCGACTCTTGCAGCGGAACGATAGAGACTCCATTTAACTTAGGTTGATCTAAGCCGAAGGCAGACCTAAGTCAAGGTAACCCTTCTTTGAAACACTTTGGTATTGCTACTAGATCTGAATACAAATAATGAATCAGAGCACATGGAGCCAGCTCATTATCTTCCTGTAAAGAAAAAATATGGTGGACTAACTGATCTTTACATCAGTTGATGAAAGAGCCCAATGCAACAAACAAAATGCATGTTGGGTCTTTGAAACAGTTCGAATCATTTCGATAATAATCAGTTTGATCTGTTTTACCGAGAAGGTCTACGGTTCGAGTCCGTATAGCCCTAATACATTCTATTTGTCTATTTTTGTATAGACATTCTATTTTTGTTTAGTATAGTTTTCATTTCCTCATTAGTACTTGTTTATAGACTGGACAGACCAGACCATTGGTTGTTTCATAGAAATGAAATGAAAGCATTACCACATATTCATGTAAATACATAGGTACCTGAAAATAAAAACAATAATTCATTCCAATGGATCTAATCAGATCAGTATGTGTCAAATCTAGGACAAGAAAAAGAAAGAAAATATAATAGTTCGATGCATTAGATTGTGTTTACGTATTCGTATTTGTATAAAATCAATAGAAACAACGACGATCCTTTACCTGGATTTTAATGAAAAGAATACTTCGAATATGTTAGAAATCCCTAGACATTTTTTACCCCCCCAAAATTATTGGTTTTGATAATAACTATGTTATGTTTGATATTATTTTTTGATAATATTTCATTATCTTATTTCATTTTATTATTTATACATTACATAAATTATATATTTACATATAATTTATATAAGAAATATATATTTCTAAATATAAAATACAAAGAAATAAATATAAGGAAATATCAAGAAAAAAACAAAAACATAGTATTACGTTTCAGAATTATGAAACATAGTTATAGTATTACTATTCATTAGAATACATTAGTAATAGAATATTCTATTAGGTTAGATTAGTATATTTTAGTATTTAATTAAATTATTTTTATTATTTAGAATTTTTTTATTTAATATTTTTTAATCTTATATCTATTTTTTTATAGAGAATAGAGAAAGCGAGACAAAGTGAGAGAGTTTTGTTTGTGTAAGAGCGCCTTATTTCTACACCATATCTAAATAGAATCAAAATCAAAAACGGAATCCCGATTCCGTTGGATGAATCTCTAAACAAGACATGCCACGCAGCAAACAAACTCTGAACTATACACTTTGATTTGATTAAAATAAATTCTTGTTTCACCTAGGAAAACAAGTTCTGGATGAATTGACAATGCCAACTAGAATAATTAAGCATATTCCACATTAATAGGAGTACATTTATGTTTCTGCTTCACGAATATGATATTTTATGGGCATTTCTAATAATATCAAGCGTTATTCCTATCTTGGCATTTGTAATTTCAGGAGTTTTAGCCCCGGTTAGTAAAGGACCAGAGAAGCTCTCTAGTTATGAATCGGGCATAGAACCTATGGGAGACGCTTGGTTACAATTCCGAATCCGCTATTACATGTTTGCTCTAGTTTTTGTTGTTTTTGATGTTGAAACGGTCTTTCTTTATCCATGGGCAATGAGTTTCGATGTATTGGGTGTATCTGTATTTATCGAAGCTTTAATTTTCGTGCTTATCCCAATTGTGGGTTCAGTTTATGCATGGCGAAAGGGAGCGTTGGAATGGTCTTAACTGAGTATTCAGACAATAAAAAAAAAAAGGAAGGAAAAAATTACATTGAGACAGTTATGAATTTGATTGAGTTTCCGTTACTTGACCAAACAACCCCCAATTCAGTTATTTCAACTACATCGAATGATCTTTCGAATTGGTCAAGACTCTCCAGTTTATGGCCGCTTCTATATGGTACCAGCTGCTGTTTCATTGAATTTGCTTCATTAATAGGCTCGCGATTCGACTTTGATCGTTATGGGTTGGTACCAAGATCAAGTCCTAGGCAAGCGGACCTAATTTTAACAGCCGGCACAGTCACAATGAAAATGGCTCCCTCTTTAGTGAGATTATATGAGCAAATGCCTGAACCAAAATACGTCATTGCTATGGGAGCCTGTACTATTACAGGAGGGATGTTCAGTACTGATTCTTATAGTACTGTTCGGG